TTTTCACAGTAGCAGGATCACTATAACTGACTCCATTAAGTTCGCCGCCATAAAACTCAACGGTTACACCTACTTGTTCAACACTATACTTGGATTCTGCCCTTCGAAAAGGTACATCCGCTCTAACAATCCCGTCGCCGTCTACCAAAACGACTGGAAATGTTTCAAAAAAAGTGGGCATACGACGTACAAAAAGCTCACGCCCTTCTTTATCTCTAAAGATAGGATGTCCTAACCATCCTACCGCTATTCCATCTCCGTTATCCATTGAGCCTGCCCTAAATAATCCTCCTTTTGCCGGATTATTGCCGATATAATCATAAAAAGCTAATTTTTCAGGAATTTTAGACCAGACTTCTGATAAACTTTGATTTTCGGCTAGCCCGGCGCTAACTCTTCGATATATCTCTTGCTGGAAATAACCCTGATCCCATTGATAACGAGTGGGACCAAACAATTCGATGGGAGTAGTTGCTGAACCATACCACATAGTTCCAGCAACAACAAAAGCTGCAAAAAAGACAGCCGCGATACTACTGGAGAGTACAGTTTCAATATTTCCCATACGTAACCCTTTGTATAGACGTTGTGGCGGTCGAACGCTAAGATGGAATAGACCCGCTAATATGCCCAGTGTACCTGCTGCAATATGATGAGAAGCTATTCCTCCCGGAACAAAAGGATCAAAACCTTCCACGCCCCACGACGGATTTACAGGCTGTACTCTTCCCGTCAGTCCATAAGGATCGGACACCCATATTCCAGGGCCGTACAGACCTGTTACATGAAATGCACCAAAACCAAAGCAAGCCACCCCGGAGAGAAATAAATGAATTCCAAAGATCTTGGGCAAATCCAAAGAGGGTTTTCCTGTACGTTCATCAGAAAATATTTCTAGATCCCAATAGACCCAATGCCAGATAGCTGCCAAAAAGCATAAGCCAGAAAACACAATATGTGCCCCAGCTACACCTTCGTAACTCCAAATCCCCGGATTCGTTACAGTTCCTCCTGTGATACTCCAACCCCCCCACGAATTGGTTATTCCTAAACGAGTCATGAAGGGTATAACGAACATACCCTGTCTCCACATCGGATCAAGAATAGGGTCAGAAGGATCAAAAACTGCTAATTCATACAAAGCCATCGAGCCCGCCCAACCAGCAACCAGAGCTGTATGCATTATATGAACGGAAAGCAACCGGCCGGGATCATTCAATACAACGGTATGAACACGATACCAAGGCAAACCCATGGAAAATACCCCTTTATCGAAGAAAAATAGACACTACGTAACTTTATTGCATTGGAAAGGTTATACTATGACTATCCTATAGACTTCCCCTGTTCAGTAGATTACTTCCTAACAAGGGTTAGGATTCTATATTCTATTCGTAATAATGGAAGAATTCGGTTCGTAAGAACAAAGAGAAGCAGATTTATTCTATACTCGATAAGTACCAATATGCAATGGTGGATTGATACCATTTTCTATGAGTAAATGTGTCCATCCTTCATTTATCATTAGAAAGATCTATTCGTAAAAATTTTCCTTTATTTATTTTGTATTTCTTTCTAAATTTTTCTAATCTAGGGATAAAATAAATATGATAAAGTCAATATTATAAAGACAATAAAACCATATTGTTACGTTTCCACATCAAAGTGAAATATAGTATTTAATTCCTTTTTTCTTTCAATCCATGCCTATTGGTGTTCCAAAAGTACCCTTCCGAAGTCCTGGAGAGGAAGATGCATCTTGGGTTGACGTATAGTGCGACTTGTCAGATATATTGGGTCATATGGAATTTCCCCGTTCTCTCCCCCGACCGAGATATCCTCTGTTTCGCCCAAGAAAGATAAATTGAATCATCGAAAAATTGGAGCGTGAACTGCAATTAAATGCATTATTTGGGGGAATTCATAGAATTATATCAATTAGAATAATTTATGGTCGGCTTTGGCTGGACGAAAAAAATGAGGTATCCAGACTCCGTTTAGAAAAACCCACTTGGTAATATATTTATGATTACTACGTGTATCATAAATGATTATTTGTAAAGTCATAACAACAAGAAATGGTGATGGGAAGATTTGTCCTATATGTGCAAATAAAAATCGGGCGGATCTTTACCCGGAGTAGAGCATAAACCTAAAAAGATGAAAGAGGCCCATTCAGGAACAAGAAAATATCATCGCGATTTGGATTGAATTTCGATGAAAGAATACATCAATGAGAAGTAAATTCGATAAGTTTATTTACCCCTTTTTTTATATTATCAAAGAAGAAATCAAAATGCATCTTTTTTGAAAAATTGAAGAAAAAGTAAAAAGGTAGAAAAACTCGAAAAATAAAAGAAAGAGGGCTGGAATCTATACATTGATTCTTTTCTTCGCTATTTTTTTTGAACCGTATGCATCAAAAGGTGCATGTACGGTTCCTAAGGGATACAATTTTACCCTACTCAACCGACTTTATCGAGAAAGATTACTTTTTTTAGGCCAAGAAGTTGATAGCGAGATCTCGAATCAACTTATTGGTCTTATGGTATATCTCAGTATCGAGGATGAGACCAAAGATCTTTATTTGTTTATAAACTCCCCTGGCGGATGGGTAATACCCGGAGTAGCCATTTATGATACTATGCAATTTGTACGACCAGAAGTCCATACAATATGCATGGGATTGGCCGCGTCAATGGGATCTTTTATTCTTGTTGGAGGAGAAATTACCAAACGTCTAGCATTCCCTCACGCTTGGCGCCAATGAAGTTTTTTTATTTGAGAGAAAAAAGAAAACTATGCCTTCGCCATATGAATATTAAGTAATAATAGCATGGCACTTCGAATTCGATATGAATTTTTTTTTATTTTTTTTTCAAAAGATTTGATTATGTATCGAGAGAGTAGTATGAGATAAAAGATATTTCCGACTTTCTCTTATCTATCGGAAGTCCAATTCAGCGTCACAAACTTATTTGTTTTCACACCGATGGGCTCTTAACAATATTTAAGTTATAAAAAAAGAGTGCGAAAAAAACCAAATTTTCTTTTTTGGTTAGCTCAAAAAGAAACTTTGGGATTGCTGAATCAAAGACAAAAAAAAGAATCCATTTTAAAATAGAAAGCAGCGGAGCCATCATAGTATTTTTGAACTTCTCCGAAAAAAAAAGAAGGGTGGCATTTTGACCGTTTACCCATCTGGGGTTGATAGATTCTATTTTTATCTTTCTTGAACGGGAAAGTAGGGGTTAATTTCATTCTAGAGCCGTATGCAATGCATAAAAGATAATGCCCGTACGGTTGTTCAATTCTATCCTTTTTCCTATTTTTCTTTATCTTTCTTTTCTGTTTCTTTCATCACACCAGATAGAAATCAGGGTAATGATCCATCAACCTGCTAGTTCTTTTTATGAAGCACAAACGGGAGAATTTATCCTGGAAGCGGAAGAACTGCTGAAACTACGCGAAACCCTCACAAAGGTTTATGTACAAAGGACGGGCAAACCTTTATGGGTTGTATCTGAAGACATGGAAAGAGATGTTTTTATGTCAGCAACAGAAGCCCGAGCTTATGGAATTGTTGATCTTGTAGCAGTTGAATGAAAAAATGGATTTTGTGCAAATCAGTGATTTGATATTTTATCTATGAGTTGACTATATAAATATTAAATAAAAAAAATCCGGTTAGGATCAATCTAAACCAGCCCATTATGTATATGACTCAACATGCCAACTATTAAACAACTTATTAGAAATACAAGACAGCCCATTCGAAATGTCACGAAATCCCCCGCTCTTCGGGGGTGCCCTCAGCGTCGAGGAACATGTACTAGGGTGTATGTGCGACTCGTTTAGATCATGAGCTGACACAAAAAAGCCAAGAAAACCGCTTCCAGTATGAATGATCAGTACCAGTGAATAGGATAGAATGGAAGAAGGGACTCCATTCACTATCTAAAAATAAGCAAATCTATCCTTCTATTGTGTAGAAAGTTTATGGTTTCCATTGGTGCAAATCCAATCACCTGAATTTAAGATGAGAAACAATTCTCCATTGGTAGCAAACGGTTATCCATTAAGCGGAAAAATCTTATTGAAATTCAAAAAAAAACAGAAAAATGAAGTTATCGCTCGGTCAAGAACGGAGTACGAGGGTCAGCTACCCAGCAAACTTTCATAATTAAATACCGTTACTATATAGGTGGGTCTCTTTGTGAAAGACCTATTACTGGATAATTCATGGGTAGAGCCAAAGAGTGTGGTGTGAACTATACAAGTTACCAATAACATTGATGAAATATTAAATGAAGCCAAAGGCTCCGGTGTATAGAGAAGACCTCGCCGTTTAAGAAGAAACCATAGAAACGAGGAAACCCACTATTTATTTATTGATTTAATTTCTATTTCTTTTTTTTTGACTAGATTTTTGACACCTAGCAAAAGAAATTTTCCTATTTCTTTCATATTTCGCAGTAAAATACCAAAAAATCGTGGTCGGGAAGGTTATAGTAGCCAAAGCCATTGGAATTTTGATTTTATACATTGGAAAAATCCGTTTGGTTATTAGTTATTAATAGGCCAAGACGGGAAAAATAATAACTGAAAGAAAAAAATCAATTAGTTATTTGTCAAAATTTTATTTATTCAATGACTAGAGTTAAACGCGGATATATAGCCCGAAAACGTAGAACAAAAATTCGTTTATTTGCATCAAGTTTTCGAGGGTCTCATTCAAGACTTACTCGAACGATTACTCAACAGAAAATAAGAGCTTTGGTTTCGGCTCGTCGGGATAGGGATAAGCAAAAGAGAAATTTTCGTCGTTTGTGGATCACTCGGATAAACGCAGTAATTCGAGAAAAGGGAGTATCCTATAGTTATAGTAAATTAATACATGATTTATATAAGAGGCAGTTGCTTCTTAATCGTAAAATACTGGCACAAATAGCTATATCAAATAGGAATTGTCTTTATATGATTTCCAACGAAATCAGAGAAAAAGTGGATTGGAAAGAATACACCGAAATAATTTAAATGGGGTTCCCCGGAGAATGAACTCCGGGAGGGTGGAGTTGGAATCAAAATTACTCTGAGAAATGCGCTTAAAGTAGTCAAAATGAATGAACACGTTCAATAAAAAAATCTTTTTTTCCGATTCGTTTTTTTTTACGACACAGAAATCTGGATTCTCAGATTTGTCAAAAAAACACGAATTCATGTTTGAGTTCGGATTGGAATTCTGATTGAAGTGAACAAAAAACAAGCCTATTTATTTCTGGTTCTAAGACCGGTAGTTCTAGTAGTCGACTCAATTCTTTCAAATTGTTTCTCATTATTGAGAAAAGGTAACAAAGATAAAATACGAGCTTGTTTTATAGCAATAGTAATTAATCGTTGTTGTTTCAAGGTCAATCTATTCACTCGTCTAGATAATATTTTTCCCTGTTCACTAATAAATCGACTAATTAAACTCATGTTTCTATAATCAATTCGATCCCCCGATTGAATCGGGGGCAAACGCCTACGAAAAGATCGCTTGGATTTAAGAAAGGGTCGCTTGGATTTATCCATGGTTTGTTTGTTTAGTTTATTTCTTATCCTGAAAATGCTATTCCTTAATTGTCATTTGAACTCCAAATAGGATTTATTTAAATGCAATATCTTCTAGTTATATTTCAATGTGTTCTATATAATGTCATTTTTCCCCTTTCAAGGATAAGACATCCTTGGTTCAATCTATTTCTTTATTTCCCCATGAATCATATGTTTGTAACAATAGGGACAGAATTTTCTCAATTCTAATCGATTGGGCGTATTGTGCCGGTTCTTTTGAGTAATATATCTGGAAATACCCGTTGATACCTTCTTAACACCGTTTTGTATACAACTGGTACATTCCAAAATGACCGCTACCCGCGCATCTTTCTTCTTGGCCATGAACCTCCTTTGGATTTTTGATTTACTCAACTCTTCTATTTGAATTCGAAATGAAGAAAAAGAAAGGAAGGAAAAAATAGAAGTTATTAACTTGAAATCCAACTCTAAAAGAAAAAGATAAAAATCAATTAAATCAAAGCAAAGCCCAAAGCCCAAAGTCATACATAATAAATAATTAAGTAAGACAATGATAATGAGTTCGTTCGAAAATCTATTTAACTCCGAAGGGCAGTTAAAGATCTTGTATTCTTGCCCTAGACCGCGACTTTCCTACTCTACCCCCACGTTTAATTCGAATTTGAGACTGAGTCTCGCAGAGGTTGAATCCACTTTTATTCTTTCTCTTTCGTCCCTTATTCTAAATTAGAAAAAAGGGAAAAAAGAGAAAATAAGGGGGGATTAGTCACAGATATTTGGTTGTATTTCTAATCTTCTTCATTCCTTCCGGTGTCAATAGCTATAATGAAAAAAAGGGGAATGTCAACGCATCGGGGAAAAAACGATTAATCTCTATCAATAGACCTGCTAAAGCCCCGAACCATAGCGTACTTAGTACTGGGGCCACGGAGAGATATGTTTTTAGATCTCGCATTGAAAAACCTCCTTTTTTTGATTTTAATACATAAAGCATATATGATCAGATGCATATGTAATATAGTTAAGGGCTACTTAGAGTTGTACACGGAATCCCTAATTCCAATTGAAATGTACAACGATCCATAAGATTTCCCCTTCTTATTATTATATGTTAAATATGTTAAAATAGGTTAAATGAGGCCAAAAAAAGACGAAATGGTCAGAAAACTTTGTCTCTCAATGCAGGAAATAGGGATGTGGAAAACAAGACAGGAATTCTCTACAATTACACTGTAGAACAATTGAAGGGATGTGGCGCAGCTTGGTAGCGCGTTTGTTTTGGGTACAAAATGTCACAGGTTCAAATCCTGTCATCCCTACCTATTACTGCCCCTTTGAGCAGTAAGGAGGAATCAACCGAGATCGGTTCAAATTGCGTTGCACGGAATCGTTCATTTTTATGAAACTATAGCATATATGCATATAAATAAAAGGAAAATGGATTTGTTTTAAAAGAAAGAATCTTTTCTTTACATTCTTTTCTATCCTGATAAGAAAGCGCTCTTAGTTCAGTTCGGTAGAACGCGGGTCTCCAAAACCCGATGTCGTAGGTTCAAATCCTACAGAGCGTGATTTTTTCTTCATAGATCCAATTAAAATGAAATGAATTCAGTCGCTTGGACAACAATTCGAATTTGACCTCCTGTGGATTAAAGAAAGGAGGAGGCCAATCAAATTTGAATTAATCAAAGGTCCAACTGATCACCACGCCTGTATTGTAAATATGCAGTTACGAATAATCCAGCCAAAGTAATAGGAATTAGACCTAACACGATTCCAAATAGAAAAACTTCAATCATTTCAATTTTGTTTTTGAAAAGGAGAAAAAAAGCGGTAATATCTATACCTAAATATTAATTCGAATTGATGTGAATCTCAATGACCAAGAAGTGACAATTGACATGGTAAGTAACTCTAGAATAC